AGACTAAACAAGAATACTTACCTAAAAAATACGATCCTTTTTTGCATGGACCTTATCGTGGAAGAATCCATTTTTTTTTTTCACCCCTAACGCTAAATGAAACTTCTAGCCAAAAGAACATCAGGACGTTTTGGATAAATAAAATTCATGGTCTTCTTCTTATTAAGAATTATACCAAATTTGAGCAGACACTAGATGGGTTTCGTCTAAAATTATTTTCAACAAAAAAAGTACGTTCTTTATTTCCAGAACACACACAAGAAAAAATTGATTCAGAAGATCGAATACTAATTTTAAAAATTTTATTCGATGTAGTTATAACGGATCCCAACGACCAAAGAATTAGAAAAAACTCTATTGGAATAAAAGAAATTAGTAAAAAGGTTCCTCGCTGGTCATACAACTCAATTACTGGTTTAGGACAAAAAAAGAAAAACAGGGGCGAAACTGTAGCAGGGGCAATTCGTTCGAGAAAGTTCAAACATGTAGTTATTTTTACTGATAACCAGCCAAAGCCAAATACCTCCACGTATATTAATACAAAATATACTAAGAGTCCTAAGCAAGCAAAGAAAGTGAATTTGACCCATTATTCACAACAATCGGATTTTCGTCGAGGTCTAATCAAAGGCTCCATGCGCGCACAAAGACGTAAAACTATTACTTGGGAACTGTTTCAAGCAAATGTGCATTCCCCGCTTTTTTTGGACAGGCTAGACAAATCTTTTTTTTTTTCTTTTGATATTTCCGAACTGATGAAAGTAATTTTTAAAAATTGGATGTGGAAACAAAAAGACAAAAAACTTTCTGATTCTAAAATTGAAAAGCAAAAAAAAATTGATAACCAAGAGGAGGACAAAAGAGAAAAATACAAAAGAAAAGAAAAAACAGAGATACCCATAGCAGAAATCTGGAATACATTTTTTTTTGCTCAAATACTCAGAAGTTTTGTATTATTAACTCAATCAATTCTTAGAAAATATATTATATTACCTTCACTGATAATAGCTAAAAATATTGCTCGCATGCTATTATTTCAAATTCCCGAATGGTCCGAGGATTTAAAGGATTGGAATAGGGAAATGTATGTAAAATGCACCCATAATGGTGTTCAATTATCCGAACGAGAATTTCCGAAAAACTGGTTAACAGAGGGTATTCAGATAAAGATCCTATTTCCTTTTTGCCTGAAACCCTGGCACAAATCTAAGCTACAATTCCCTCATAAAGATGCAATGAAAAAAAAAGGGGGACAAAAAAACAACGATTTTTGTTTTTTAACAGTTTGGGGAATGGAAGCGGAGTTGCCTTTTGGTCCTCCCCGAAAAAGACCTTCATTTTTTAAACCCATTTTCAAAGAACTAAAAAAAAAAATTAGACAATTGAAAACAAAGTCTTTAAGAGTTTTAAAAGAAAGAACCAAAATTTTTCAACAAATCGCAAAAGAAACAAAAAGATGGGTCATCAAAAGAATTCTATTACTAAAAGTAAAAGGAAGAGTAAAAGAACTTTCAAAAACAAACAAAATTCCATTATTTAGATTGCGAGAAATAGATGAATTGGGTGAAGATAAAAAAGATTTGATAATGAGTAATCGGATGATTCACGAATCGTCCATTCAAATTCGATCTATGGATTGGACAAATTTAGCACTGCCCGAAAAAAAAATAAAAGATCTGACTAATCGAACAAACATAATAAAAAAGAAAATAGAAAAAATTACAAAAGAAAAGAAAAAAAAACAGCTAACTTACGAAATAAATATTAGTTCGAACAAAACAAGTTATCGTCCTAAAATATTAGGAGCGTCCAAAAAGATTTGGCAAATATTAAAAAAAAGAAATACTCGATTAATTGGTAAATCATATTTCTTTATAAAATTTTTCATTGAAGGGATATACATAAAAATTTTTCTAGCTATTGTCAATATTCCAAGAATCAATGCCAATTTTTTTTTTGAATCACCAAAAAAAATCCAAATTATTGAGAAAAATATCCACAATAATGAAACAAATCAGGAAAGAATTAATAAAACAAGTAAAAGTAAAAATGAAATTCACTTTATTTCGACTATAAAAAAATCACTTTCTAAGGTTAGTAATAAGAATTCAAAGATTTCTTATGATTTCTCTTTTTTCTCACAATCACAAGCATATGTATTTTACAAATTATCACAAACCCAACTTATTCACTTTTATAATTTAAGATTTGTCTTTCAATATGACGGAACATCCCTTTTTCTTAAGAAGGAAATAAAAGATTATTTTAAAAAACAAGGAATATTTCATTACGAATTAAGACATGAATCTTTTTGGAATTTTGAAATGAATCAATGGAAAAACTGGTTAAAGGGGCATTATCTATATCAATCCGATTTATCTCGGATAAGATGGCCTATATTAGTACCACAAAAATGGCGAAATAGAGCCAATCAACACAGTATGGCTCAAAAGAAAGATTTAAACAAAAAGGGTTCATATGAAAAAAATGGATTAACTCATTCCGACAAACAAAATTTTTTTGAAGCGAATCCGTTACAGAATCAAAAAGATAATTTTAAAAAACACTATAGATATGATCTTTTATCATATAAATCTATTAATTATGAAGATAAGAAAGACTCGTATATTCATAAATCATTATTCCAAGTAAATAATAAAGAAGAAATCTTTTCTAATTCCAACATAAGGGAAGGCAAATTATTTGATATGTTGGGAGGTATCCCTATTAATAATTATCTAGAAGAAGATAATATTATGGATATGGATAAATTTTCGGATAGAAAATATTTTGATTGGAGAATTCTCGATTTTTGTCTTAGAAATAAGGTTGATATTGAAGTCTGGGTTGATATTGGTACCAACAGGAATCCAAATACTAAGATTGGGGCTGATAAGTATCAAATAATTGATGAAATTAATAAGAAAGTTCTTTTTTATCTTACAATTCATGAAGATGAAGAAATTAAACCATCCAATCAAAAAAAGTTCTTTTTTGATTGGATGGGAATGAATGAAGCAATACTAAGTTGTCCTATATCAAATCTGGAGCTTTGGTTCTTCCGAGAATTAGTGCTATTTTTTAATGCATATAAAAAAAAACCGTGGATCATACCAATCAAATTACTTCTTTTCAGTTTTAATGGAAATGAAAATGGGAATAAAAAAATAACTCGAAAGAAAAAGGAAGACCTTTTTATATCATCGAATCAAAAAAACTCTCTTGAATTATACAATAGAAGTAAAGAAGAAAAAGAACCCCCAGACCAAGGGAATCCTCGATCAGATGCACAAAACCAAGTAAGTCTTGGGTCAGTTCTCTCAAACCAAGAAAAAGATGTTGAAGCAAATTCTTCGGGATCAGACATCAAAAAACGTAGAACGAAAAAACAATACAAGAACAACACAGAAGCAGAACTTTATTTCTTCCTAAAAAAGTATTTGCATTTTCAGTTGAGATGGGATTCTTTTTTAAATCAAAGAATAATAAATAATATCAAGATCTATTGTCTCCTGCTTCGACTGATAAATCCAAGAGAAATTGCTATATCCTCTATTCAAGGGGGAGAAATGGGTCTGGATATTTTGACGATTCATAAGGATTTCACTCTTACAGAATTGGTGAAAGGGGGAATATTTATTATCGAACCGCTTCGTCTGTCTGTAAAAAATGATGGACAGTTTTTTATATATCAAATCGTAGGTATTTCATTGGTTCATAAGAATAAGCGCCAAATTACTAAAAGATACCGAGAAAAAAGCTATGTTCATAAAAAAAAAAATTATGAATCCATTGCAAGACATCAAAGAATGACTGGAAATAGAGACAAAAAGAATTATGATTTGCTTGTTCCTGAAAATATTTTATTCCCTAACCATCGTAGAGAATTGAGAACTCTGATTTGTTTCAATTGGAAGAATCAAAGTGGTATTCAGAGAAATTCCGTATTTTGTAATAACGTAAAAAAAGGGGGTCACGTTTTGGATAAAAGCAAAGATCTTGCTAGAGAGAAAAAGAAACTAATTAAATTAAAGTTCTTTCTTTGGCCCAATTATCGATTAGAAGATTTAGTTTGTATGAATCGCTATTGGTTTAATACCAATAATGGCAGTCGTTTCAGTATGATAAGGATACATATGTATCCACGATTGCAAATTTGTTACTAGTACATTTTTCTTATCGATCGCGTACCATACGTACCATACCTGGTATATGAAAACAAAGAGACGGACACATGCCTTGTCTTACATTCCATTATGATACAGGATACCACTTTAAGGACATACGGATTGGTTAGATCTATAAATGAATTAACAGAATTTTTTTTTAGGTCTCGCTTTTTCTCTTTTGAAGAAATATACCATCCTTTTTATCCCTAATCACATTGAAAATGGGATTGATTGTTGATTGATTTTATCGGAAGTTCATAACGGCTTTAAGATGATTGTGTATATTCAATTCAAATGACTAACATTATTATTACTGATCAGTAAATTTCATATTAAAAGAAAGGGAAAAGAGGATTTCGTTTTATGGTAAAAAATTCATTCATCTCAGTTACTTTTCAAGAAAAAAAAAAAGAAAACAGTGGGTCTGTTGAATTTCAAGTATTAAGTTTCACTAATAAGATACAAAGACTTACTTCCCATTTGGAATTGCACAGAAAAGACTATTTATCTCAGAGGGGTTTACGGAAAGTTCTGGAAAAACGCCAACGCCTACTTTCTTATTTGTCAAAGAAAAATGGAGTACGTTATAAAGAATTAATTAGTCAGTTGAATATCCGGGAGTCAAAAAATCGTTAATTTGAAAAAAAGAATTTTGAATTATTTGATTTATTAGATTTTGAATCTTGATAACTTCTTTTTGTTTTCAACAATTCATGTAAGAATGAATCGAGGAAAAACCTATGAGTATACTAGCTACAGGAAAAGACCTTATGAGAGTAAATATGGGGCCTCACCACCCATCAATGCATGGTGTTCTTCGTCTCATCGTTACTCTCGATGGCGAAGATGTTATTGACTGTGAACCGATATTGGGTTATTTACACAGAGGGATGGAAAAAATTGCGGAAAACCGAACAATTATACAATATCTGCCTTATGTAACACGTTGGGATTATTTAGCTACTATGTTCACAGAAGCAATAACTGTAAATGGACCAGAACAGTTGGGAAATATTCAAGTACCTAAAAGGGCCAGCTATATCAGAGTAATTATGTTGGAGTTGAGTCGTATAGCCTCTCATCTGTTATGGCTCGGCCCTTTTATGGCAGATATTGGTGCACAGACTCCCTTCTTCTATATTTTCAGAGAAAGAGAATTAGTATATGATCTATTCGAAGCTGCCACCGGTATGAGAATGATGCATAATTATTTTCGTATCGGAGGGATAGCGGCCGATTTACCCCATGGCTGGATAGAGAAATGTTTGGATTTCTGTGATTATTTTTTAACGGGGGTTGTTGAATATCAAAAACTTATTACACGAAACCCTGTCTTTTTAGAACGAGTTGAAGGAGTAGGCATTTTTGGTGGAGAAGAAGCAATAAATTGGGGTTTATCAGGACCAATGCTACGAGCGTCTGGAATAGAATGGGATCTTCGTAAAGTGGATCATTATGAGTGTTACGACGAATTTGATTGGGAAGTCCAGTGGCAAAAAGAAGGGGATTCATTAGCTCGTTATTTAGTCCGAATCGGTGAAATGACAGAATCGGTAAAAATTATTCAACAGGCTTTGGAAGGAATTCCGGGGGGGCCCTATGAGAATTTAGAAATCCGATGCTTTGCTAGAGAAAGCGATCCAGAATGGAATGATTTTGAAGATCGATTCATTAGTAAAAAACCTTCTCCTACTTTTGAATTACCGAAACAAGAACTTTATGTGAGAGTCGAAGCCCCAAAAGGAGAATTGGGAATTTTTCTGATAGGAGATCAAAGCAGTTTTCCTTGGCGATGGAAAATTCGCCCACCGGGTTTTATCAATTTGCAAATTCTTCCTCAGTTAGTTAAAAGAATGAAATTGGCGGATATTATGACGATACTAGGTAGTATAGATATCATTATGGGAGAAGTTGATCGTTGAAATGATAGTTGATACAACAGAAGTACAAGATATTAATTCTTTTTCCCGATTGGAATCCTTAAAAGAGCTCTATGGGACCATACGGGTGTTTGCCCCTATTTTGACTCTTGTATTAGGAATCACAATAGGTGTACTAGTAATTGTGTGGTTAGAAAGAGAAATATCTGCAGGAATACAACAACGTATTGGCCCTGAATACGCCAGCCCTTTCGGAATTCTTCAAGCTTTAGCAGATGGAACAAAACTACTTTTCAAAGAGAATCTTCTTCCAGCTAGAGGAAATACTCGTTTCTTCAGTATTGGACCATCTATAGCAGTCATATCAATTCTACTAAGTTATTCAGTAATTCCTTTTAGTTATCACCTTGTTTTAGCGGATCTCAATATTGGTATTTTTTTATGGATTGCCGTTTCAAGTATTGCTCCTATTGGACTTCTTATGTCAGGATATGGATCAAATAATAAATATTCGTTTTTAGGTGGTCTGCGAGCTGCTGCTCAATCGATTAGTTATGAAATACCATTAACTTTATGTGTTTTATCAATATCTCTACGTGCGATTCGCTAAAATAGAAGCTTTTCTTTTCCTTCTAGAAAAAAAAAAAAGAAATTTAATGGATATCCGCATTTTTTTTTTTTTTATTCATTTATTGATTCTTTAGGTTAATAAAAAAATTAGATAGTTATATATGAGTGAAAGAAAACAACTTCTAAATTCGCAGTAAAAGAAGATTGAGTCTCATTTCCTATGTACAAGAGTTAAGTTAAAGTAAACAAAAGTGGAAGATGCCCTTTACCCCAAGATTAGTTGATTGGTCATCCTAGCTTGAAGCGGGCTCAAAAGTCAACCGTATGGAGTTTTCACTATATGTTTGAATGTATTACAATACATATATTAACGAACGGGGGATTGAAAAAAAAAAAAATGGGTGGATAATAAGGAACACTAAAATACACACAAAGAATTAGTAATGGAGATTATGTAAATTAACGAAAAAGATACGTCTGCATAACATAAAAAGAATACTAATTGGGGCTTTAAGTTGGTAGAAATGATCAGGCAGTACTCCCCACAATTCCGATTCAGAGTATGCTCCTATCCCCCAATTAAAGAAATTACTATCAGGAACGAAATAATCCCTTACTTTTTTGATTTTGAGGACCCCTTTTTCTCAGAAAGAAGAAGAGGAACAAAAAAAATAGAAAAAAAAAAGAAATTACAATAAAAAGAAAAGCGATTTTTTTGCTTATTTCTTTCCTATCTTCATAGAAAGAAAAATTGTGTCATGATTCATGAACTAATGGAATGTCTAATTTTTTTTTTTCGTAATCGAAAAAAAAATGATGGCTCGAAATATCAATAGATATTTCTACAAAGAGTATTTTATTGAAGGATTTATTAAGTTATTACTCACCCCAAAAAAGTTGAAGGATGAGATCAATTCAGAAATGCTTTTTGATTTATTCTTATAGCAGACAGAATTCCATTGGTATAATTGGGGACCTTCCACGAGTCTATCTATGCTATAACCATATCAAGATAACGAATACTTGCCCGGTCCTTACATTTATTTGTGGCCCTGAGGAGCCGTATGAGGTGAAAATCTCATGTACGGTTTTGGAATAGCGATGGGAACAGTAATGTTATCACCGACTATGATTATCTAATAGTTCAAGTACAGTTGATATAGTCGGGGCGCAATCAAAATATGGTTTTTTGGGGTGGAATTTGTGGCGTCAACCTATAGGGTTTATCGTTTTTCTAATTTCTTCCCTAGCAGAATGCGAAAGATTACCTTTTGATTTACCAGAAGCAGAAGAAGAATTAGTAGCAGGCTATCAAACCGAATATTCAGGGATCAAATTTGGTTTATTTTACGTTGCTTCCTATCTAAATTTATTAGTTTCCTCATTATTTGTAACAGTTCTTTACTTGGGCGGTTGGAATCTTTCAATTCCGTACATATTTGTTCCTGAGTTATTTGAAATAAATAAAGCGGATGGAATCTTTGGAACGACAATTGGTATCTTTATTACATTAGCTAAAACTTATTTGTTCTTGTTCATTTCTATCACAACAAGATGGACTTTACCTAGACTAAGAATGGACCAATTATTAAATCTTGGCTGGAAATTTCTTTTACCTATTTCTCTTGGTAATTTATTATTAACAACCTCTTCCCAACTCCTTTCACTGTAAACAAAAAAAAGATACTATATTCACGGCTTACCTCAAACAAGAGAAAGACAAAATTTATTCATAGATATTCCCGATATGTTCCCTATGGTAACTGGGTTCATGAATTATGGTCAACAAACAGTACGAGCTGCAAGGTACATCGGTCAAAGTTTCATGATTACCTTATCCCAAGCAAATCGTTTCCCTGTAACTATTCAATATCCTTATGAAAAATTAATAACATCAGAGCGCTTCCGCGGTCGAATCCATTTTGAATTTGATAAATGTATTGCTTGTGAAGTATGTGTTCGTGTATGTCCTATAGATCTGCCTGTTGTTGATTGGAAATTGGAAACTGATATTCGAAAGAAACGCTTGCTTAATTACAGTATTGATTTCGGAATTTGTATTTTTTGTGGTAACTGCGTTGAGTATTGTCCAACAAATTGTTTATCAATGACTGAAGAATATGAACTTGCTACTTACGACCGTCACGAATTGAATTACAATCAAATTGCTTTAGGTCGTTTACCAATGTCAGTAATTGACGATTTTACAATTCGAACAGTTTTGAATTCGTCTCAAAGAAAAAACGGGTAAATCTCTTTATTATTGGAAATTACTAGGGTTCCGTGTTGGTATAAAGGAATAAGGTCTTTCTCTTTGTTTGGTACAAATCCCAACTATAGATTGGATTATGAGAAGTACAAATTCATTTGTATTGAAAGTCTGTTAATATATCCACAATTTTTTCGAAATATAGACTTTCAATTTCCAACTGCCATTTCCAATAAAGAAAAGAACAAAATTGATCCAATAACTGTACCCACATCAATTCACACCTATTAGATTTGAATTGAATTCAATCGGGAATGCCTCATAAAAAAAAATTGCCTGGTCGGTTCAATAAGGTCATGAAAAAACATTTCGATTTATTTATCTCTTATTTTAATATAATGGATTTGGCTGGACCAATACATGATTTTCTTTTAGTTTTTCTAGGATCGGGTCTTATATTAGGAGGTCTGGGAGTGGTATTACTTACCAACCCGATTTATTCTGCCTTTTCATTGGGATTCGTTCTTATTTGTATATCCTTATTCTATATTCTATCAAATTCGCCTTTTGTAGCTGCTGCACAGCTCCTTATTTATGTAGGAGCTGTAAACGTTTTAATCATATTTGCTGTAATGTTCATGAATGGTTCAGACTATTCCAACGATTTTCATTTGAATCTTTGGACTATTGGGGATGGAGTTACTTCTCTGGTTTGTACAAGTCTTTTTTTGTCCTTACTCACTACTATTCTAGATACGTCGTGGTACGGGATTATTTGGACTACACGATCCAACCAGATTATAGAGCAAGATTTGATAAGTAATAGTCAACAAATTGGAATTCATTTATCAACCGACTTTTTTCTTCCATTTGAACTCATTTCGATAATTCTTTTAGTTGCTTTGATAGGTGCAATTGCCGTAGCTCGTCAGTAAAAAATCTTTATAACTAGCAACAGTAATCCAAATTCAACTTTTCTGTGTTAGCACATCTATTTGCCTTCAATTCTATTTGAATACTGTTTCATGTATAAATCAAATAGAATGATTCGATCTATTAGCAATATATTCTTTTGTTCTATACTTGTTAGATTATAAGCAATCAAATCACTTGACTTATTGTTCATATTGAAATGAATCGAAATTGGTACGGAGTTGGTCAATGATGCTCGAGCATGTACTTATTTTGAGTGCTTATTTATTTTCTATTGGTATCTATGGATTGATCACGAGCCGAAATATTGTCCGGGCCCTGATGTGTCTTGAACTTATACTAAATGCGGTTAATATAAATTTTGTAACATTTTCCGATTTTTTTGATAGTAGGCAATTAAAAGGAGATATTTTCTCAATTTTTGTTATAGCTATTGCAGCCGCTGAAGCAGCTATCGGATCAGCTATTGTTTCGTCAATTTATCGTAACAGAAAATCAATTCGTATCAATCAATCGACTTTGTTGAATAAATAAAATAGTATTTCAAAATCAGAATATTCATCAATTCGAATTAGCATCTATAATACGTCCTAACCTCGATCATATTGGCAAAAACGTAAAAAATCAAAGTATCTTTGTTCCCTCTTATCAGTTGATCCAGAAATGGATTGATTCCAAAATTCTGGTAAATCGTTGATTGATCTGGTGTTTCAATATATGATTCATTTCAAAAATTACTAGATCGAAAATTTATGAATTCAGAAATTGATAGATTCAATGTCACATTCAGTAAAGATTTATGATACATGTATAGGGTGTACTCAATGTGTCCGAGCATGTCCCACGGATGTATTAGAAATGATACCTTGGGACGGATGTAAAGCTAAACAAATTGCTTCTGCTCCAAGAACGGAGGATTGTGTTGGTTGTAAGAGATGTGAATCCGCCTGTCCAACGGATTTCTTGAGTGTTCGAGTTTATTTATGGCATGAAACAACTCGAAGCATGGGTCTAGCTTATTGATATTGATACGTTCCAAAAAACCCCACTTGAATCTATTTTGAATACATTTTTTTTACTTACTGATTACCGACAAAAACCCGTACTCGAAAAATAAAAAAAAAATTAAGAATATATATTCTATTTTTCGAGCACGGTTTTGTCTGGTTCGAGTGTATCTTGCCTTTACCACGAACTTTTTTCCTTGGTTAACAATAATTGTAGTTTTTCCGATAGCCACGGGTTTTTTCATTTTCTTTCTCCCTCATAGAGGAAATAAGGTGACTAGGGGGTATACTATATATATATGCGTGCTAGAACTCCTTCTAACGACCTATGCCTTCTGTTATCATTTTGAATTGGACGATCCATTAATACAACTCGCAGAGGATTATAAATGGATCAATTTTTTTGGTTTTTACTGGAGATTGGGAATAGATGGACTTTCCCTAGGACCCATTTTATTGACGGGATTTATCACCACTTTAGCTACGTTAGCGGCTTGGCCAGTTACTCGGAATTCCCGATTATTCTATTTCCTGATGTTAGCAATGTATAGCGGTCAAATAGGATCATTTGCTTCTCGTGACCTTTTACTTTTTTTCATCATGTGGGAATTAGAATTAATTCCTGTTTATCTACTTCTATCAGCATGGGGTGGAAAGAAACGTCTTTATTCAGCTACAAAGTTTATTTTGTACACTGCAGGAGGTTCCGTTTTTCTATTAATAGGAGTTTTGGGTATCGGTTTATACGGTTCCAATGAACCAACATTAAATTTGGAAATATTAGCTAATCGATCGTATCCCGTGGCACTGGAAATACTATTCTATATTGGATTTCTTATTGCTTTTGCTGTCAAATCACCGATTATACCCTTACATACATGGTTACCAGACACCCATGGGGAGGCCCATTACAGTACTTGTATGCTTCTGGCCGGAATCTTATTAAAAATGGGAGCATATGGCTTGGTTCGGATCAATATGGAACTATTACCGCACGCTCATTCTCTATTTTCTCCCTGGTTAATCATAGTAGGTACAATGCAAATAATTTATGCAGCTTTAACATCTCCTGGCCAACGCAATTTAAAAAAAAGAATCGCCTATTCCTCTGTATCTCATATGGGTTTCATAATTATAGGAATTGGCTCGATAACTGATACAGGACTCAGCGGAGCCATTTTACAAATAATTTCTCATGGGTTTATTAGCGCTGCACTTTTTTTCTTAGCAGGAACGAGTTATGATAGAATACGTCATGGTTATCTCGACGAAATGGGCGGACTGGCTATACCAATTCCAAAGATATTCACGCTATTTAGTATCTTATCAATGGCTTCCCTTGCATTACCGGGCATGAGTGGTTTTGTTGCGGAATTGATAGTCTTTTTTGGAATAATTACTAGCCAAAAATATTTTTTAATAGCAAAAATACTGATTACTTTTGTAATGGCAATTGGAATGATATTAACTCCTATTTATTCATTATCTATGTTACGGCAAATGTTTTATGGGTACAAGCTATTTAATGGCGTAAACTCTTATTTTTTTGATTCTGGACCACGGGAATTATTTGTTTTGATCTCTATTCTTCTACCCGTACTTGGTATTGGTATTTATCCGGATTTCGTTCTGTCACTATCAGTGGACAAGGTCGAAGCTATTCTATCTAATTTTTTTATAGAGAATTTTCATGAATAAAAAAAGAAAAAATAAATTTGAATTGTAACCAAACCCCTTTGGCGTTTGTGAGAACCTTTTGAATCACTCCACTACTTGATTCAAAAGGTTCTCGGCGGTTTCCACTCAGTTTCGTTTATATATATGCGCTGTCCTATGTTTGTCTTCATCAGGCCCTTTCTTTTCTTCAATTTGCAATTCAATTAGATGTGAATTGTTAATTAAATGAACCATAACTATGTAACCCTATTCCTAATAGATTGACCCCGAAATAACATATCCAAATTATAACAAAGCCCATAGAAGCCACAATTGCGGAATTAAAACCTTCCGATTTTTTATTTGTTCGAGTATGGAAATAAATCCCAAATATAGTCCAAGTAATAAATGCCCAAGTTTCCTTTGGATCCCAATTCCAATATGATCCCCATGCCTCATTAGCCCATACTGCGCCTGAAAGAATACCTATGGTTAAAAAGATAAATCCTAGACTAATAATATGATAACTCCAATGATCCAATTGTTGAATCAATTGATACCTGTAATAATTTCTAGCAGAAAAAAAATAAGTATTTAGTAAAACATTGGTTTTTGCATTCATGTATTGTATTTCACCGAAGGAAAACGACTCAGTTACAGTTCCATTTAATAATTTATTGCTTTTACCAAAAATCCTTATCACTTTTCGAAATGTAATGACTAGAAGAGCTGTGGATAATAATGATCCGCATAAAAGAGCTGCATAGCCGAATACCATCATACTTACGTGCATCATTAACCACTGAACTTGTAGAGCGGGCACTAATATTCCGGATTGATGCATTTTGGTTAACAAACACGAAGTTGCAAAGCCTTGGGTAAAAATAGCACTTGGCGCGGTTATTGCGCTTAAATGATTTTTATGTTTTAAAACCCTATGAATAATGGAGAAACTCCATGACAGAAAGATTAATGATTCATATAAATCACTTAATGGGAAATGCCCCGAATAAATCCAACGAATTACTAATAATCCTGTTAGACAGAAAAGGGTAGCTATCATCCCCTTTTCTGATGAATGATATAGTCCTACGATTTCATCGACTAATAAGGTTATTAAATGAATTGTAATTCCAATTGAAATGACCGAAAATGATATATGAGTTAATATATGTTCTAAAGTTGAAAATATCATAAATAAAAAATGAAATTAAAAGTAAAAAGGGAAAGTCTCTTGAGTATACGGAATGGAAATCGGAAATTCAATTCATTATAGGGCTTTTATATATCTTTTAGAAGATTAGAAGATGTTATGCCGCCACTCGGATTCGAACCGAGATGCTCTAGCACTGCTTCCTAAGAGCAGCGTGTCTACCGATTTCACCATAGCGGCTTGCTAGAAATAATAATAACTTATTTTTATTTAATCGTCGAGATTGAAAGTGAAAGAGAAAGTTTCAATGAAATACTTTTTATTTTTAGGAAGCATTCAATTGATGTTTTAGGAAGCATTCAATTGATGAATAAAAACCTGTTTCAATAGAGATTGAAACAATCCCTTTTTTATCGTTTTATTTAGTTATTTAAGGTTTCAGTTTTATTTAACTTAACAATTTAACAATAACATATTCTTTTTCTTTTTTATGGATCACGATCACAATTTAAGCATAATATCCAATAATTCAAAAAAATTTTATTTAATTTGCATAACTTTTGTCTTGTGATAATCGTTAGGTTTTTTTTCAGTATGAATTTGTCTTAGGGTTTATCAAACCAATTAGGTATTGAGCTATACATATTATATAAAAGAATTTTGATTTCTATTGTCCTACTTTAAAAATTGATTTCTAAATCCGATTTCTAAAAATAGATATTTTTAGATTGATCCTCCCTTTCAAACATAGGATTTTTTTATTACTTCTAAATTGCATACTATTCGTATAGAAATTAGAAATACGCCGAAATGGCGAAAGACGCTTTTCTCATTCTCACTTGGAGTGATGATTCAGAAAGTTAAAAAAAACAGTATAATTAATAATTAGTTTCAACAACTCATTGCTTTTGTCTAAAGATTTCAATTTATGCTATTCTATAGCATAAATTGAAATAGAAAAGGAGAAATAGAAAAGAAAAAAAAAAAAAGAAAAGACAAAACAAAACCTTTATTATTGTCTTATTTATAAGTGGGTGGGTGATGGGGAAATTAAGAATCCCCATCCCGGGAATGAAAAGCATATTCAAATACAAATAAAGGCAAAACTCTCAATTTTTATTCCTTTTTTTTTTTCAAATAAAAAAAAGTACCAATTCAGTAGCCAAATCCATTGGTTCAAAACAGTAGGGAATGGAAATCATTATTTATTACTTACTTTTTCTATTTCTATTTTTTTTTACTTCTATTTTTCTATTCTATATTAAAAAATGGAATCTAAATTCGAAACGAAATTGGCTCGTTTTTGGAGTCAGGTGGATGCGGATTCCAATTATTCCAACGTTTTATTCATTATTTGTCGTACAAAAAACTTTTTGAATTCCCGGTCGAAAGGGATTTCGCTAACGAAAAAGCTTTCAGCGCTGCCCAATATCCCCCTTTTTTCCAAATATTTTTACGAATACGTTTTTTTAATATAGAACTACGTTTTTTTGGAACTGCCATTCAAAAAATAAAAAGTTATTCATTGCAAAAATTGGATGTGAAAGACATCTATTGTTTAAAACAAATCGTTTTTTTTTTCAATTCCTATTCCATACAATATCTGAGGCAAAATAATTTGTATTTCGGAGTTATTTGTGATACCTTTCTATCTCTGTCTCTTTTTGGGATGTTCCATTTGTACATAAAAAATACATATCGAACAAGCTTAAGAACCCTTACCTACCTAATAAAAAACTTGAATCTTTTTCTTTTCTAGTAATTGGTTATTAAATGCCATTTATTAGAATAGAACATAATCAATCAGTCCCGAATGAAACTCGTTAATTATTCTGAATAAACAAACAAAAATACCTAGTTCTTTTTTTATTAGGCAAAGTTATGGGACATCCGATGATTGATATCAAAATAAAGTACTTCTTTTTTTTTTGTCCAATTTTTTAGTCTTGATATATGTCCATAAATTTTTGTAATAGGGAATAATAATGGAAATTGTAATTTGCTGCTACGTTTTCCTAAAAATCTTACTTAGTATAAACTTAGTATAAACTTAGTATAAAATAATTCGTTATTTTGCACTTTGAAAATTTTTGAAGTAGTTGAGAAAGGTTCAAACTAACTACGAACAGAAAATTCCATTTTAGTTTCAGTTGCTTTTTTAATACTTTAGTAATCCCTTTTAAAAGAGATAAGAACCGGTGAATCAGAAACAATTAATTAAGAATAAAAAAATTATTATTTTTATGGAACATACATATCAATATTCTTGGATCATACCTTTCGTTCTGCTTCCAGTTCCTATGTTAATAGGAGTGGGACTTCTACTTTTTCCAACGGCAACAAAAAATCTTCGCCGTATTTGGGCTTTTCCTAGTATTTTTTTGTTAAGTATAGTTATGATTTTTTCGGTCGATCTATCTATTCAGCAAATAAATAGGAGTTCTATCTATCAATACATATGGTCTTGGACCATCAATAATGATTTTTCTTTCGAGTTCGGACACTTTATTGATCCGCTTACTTCTATTATGTCAATATTAATCACCACAGTTGGAATTCTGGTTCTTTTTTATAGCGACAATTATATGTCTCATGATCAAGGATATTTGAGATTTTTTGCTTATATGAGTTTTTTCAATACTTCCATGTTGGGATTAGTTACAAGTTCGAATTTGATACAAATTTATATTTTTTGGGAGTTGGTTGGGATGTGTTCTTATCTATTAATAGGGTTTTGGTTCACACGACCTAGTGCGGCAAGTGCTTGTCAAAAAGCCTTTGTAACTAATCGTGTAGGGGATTTTGGTTTATTATTAGGAATCTTAGGTCTTTATTGGACAACGGGTAGTTTCGAATTTCGGGATTTGTTCGAAATATTCAATAACTTGATTTATAAGAAGGAGGTTCACTTTTTATTTGTTACTTTGTGTGCCTTTCTATTATTTGGCGGCGCAGTTGCTAAATCCGCACAATTTCCCCTTCATGTATGGTTACCTGATGCCATGGAGGGACCTACTCCTATTTCGGCTCTTATCCACGCCGCTACTATGGTAGCAGCGGGAATTTTTCTTGTAGCTCGTCTTCTTCCACTTTTCATAGCGATACCATACATAATGAATCTAATATCTTTTATAGGTATAATAACAGTATTATTAGGAGCCACTTTAGCTCTTGCTCAAAAAGATATTAAGAAAAGTTTAGCCTATTCTACAATGTCTCAATTGGGTTATATGATGTTAGCTCTAGGTATGGGGTCTTATCGAGCCGCTTTATTTCATTTGATTACTCATGCTTATTCGAAAGCCTTGTTGTTTTTAGGATCCGGATCAATTATTCATTCAATGGAAGCTCTTGTTGGATACGCTCCAGATAAAAGCCAGAATATGGCTCTTATGGGCGGGTTAAGAAAGCACGTGCCAATTACAAAAACTGCTTTTTTATTAGGTACACTTTCTCTTTGTGGTATTCCACCTCTTGCTTGTTTTTGGTCCAAAGATGAAATTCTTAATGATAGTTGGTTATATTCACCGATTTTCGCAATAATTGCTTCTTTCACAGCCGGATTAACTGCATTTTATATGTTTCGGATTTATTTACTTACTTTTGAAGGACATTTAAACGTTCGTTTTCAAAATTACAGTGGCAAAAAAGGAAATTCCTTCTATTCAATATCTCTATGGGGTAAAGAGGAGCAAAAATCGATTAAAAAAAGTTTTCCTTTAGTTGCTTTATTAAAAATAAATAATAATGAAAGGGAAAGGACTTCTTTTTTTTCGAAGAAAACATACCGAATGGATACTCATGTAACAAAAATGCCTTTTCTTACTATTTTGCCTTTTGGTCCTACAAAGACTTTTTTTTATCCCCATGAATCGGACAATACTATGCTATTCTCTATGCTTATATTAGTCTTATTTCCTTTG